CTGAAAAGACAGATTGCCCATCTTTTCTTTTATCTCGGGGGAAATACGATCGGGAGGGGCTAATTCAAAACCCTCTGGTAAAATAAGAACAGCCCCCACATTTAAAGCCCCTTTTTTACCATTAGCAAGAACTTGTTTCAGTTGCATATCATAAGGAATTCGAACAACTGCTTCAAATACAGTATCGGGAAGTACCGTTTGCGGAACCTCAATATCCACTGGTTTATTAGCTAAATGGCAATTGGCGCATACAATACGTCCAGTCGCTTCTCGTGGATTTTCATAGCCCTTCTGTGCAAAAATGGGATATGCATTTGAAATGGATGCACGAGTTATGATATATATCATGAGCGATACGGAAATAGATCGAGTAATCTGTTCCTTTATCCAAGAAAAATTATTTCTAGTTTGCATGGTCCAACCATTGATCCCGAAAATTTATACAATAAATTGGGGTAGGTCACTAATGGAGTTTCCTATCCACGATTCTGTTATTTACTGGAATAATTTGACTGGATTAATATATAGATATAGGATGAATCTCCGGGATGGGTAGAAAGATAAAGAGTGAGTACGATTTTCAATGCTTTGCTTATGTACAACTGCAAAGTAAGAAACATTCTAATTGGATTAGGTAGATAATTTTTCAGTCATTCATTGAATGATAAATCACTACAAGTGACGGAGATACGCGATTTAAATAACGGAAAATCCAATATTTGAAAATTGTATCTAGAATGACTGGAAAAGTGGAAACAAGGCCAGATATAATTTGCTCATTATGAACAAATCCAAAATCCTTGTAGACAAAGCCAATCATCAGTTCCCAACCATGGGGCGAATGAAATCCGATACATAAATCAGTTAATAAAAGAAGAGAAAAAGCTTTTATTGTGTCACTTAAGTTATATAGGAATTCCTGAACCCAAGAGTTAAGAATAACAAGTTCTTTATTACCCAAAAGAGAATAACCACTTAGAATAATGAAACAGATTATATTTGTCGAGAAGTGCAAAATCGTATGAATACGACCCTCGTTGTGTATCTTGATTAATTGGATTGTTTCTTTGTGAATTCCTATACGAAGGTTTTGTAGATGTGTCTCCGAGTATTCCTTAATCATTTCCTCTAAGAAGAGGAGTTCCTCTAATTCTATGAATTTTTCTAGAATACTCTTTTCTTCAATATCATTCAAAAAAGGTTCGGATTGCCTAGTATTCCACCAATTAGTAACCCAGGATTCCATACTTTTTTGAAATGAGAGAGAAATCCACCAGGGCAAAAATACTATAGATGCAAGATATAAAAGAGGAGTGAATGCTTTCTTTTTTTCCATTTTTTCATCTCTGAATTGTTAATGAACCTATCTCATTCGTCGACTCTATGTAATCTAATATTTCTCTCCCGCATCAGTTCTATTACAAGTTATCGAACCTATGAATTTAGAAAAAAATACAGAAATAGACGAAAAATTGGAATGGATAAATAATCAAAAAATAATGTTTACCTATATCTCAATTGGTCAAATTCGAAGCACATATCTCCTTTCGATGAATGCCCAGAAAAATTGAAATAATGAATAATATTATTCAGATTTTGAGACGAAAGAACTCCTTTTCTATCATTATATAAAAATCTCTAATATTTCGAAAAAATTGAACTTACTATGAGTAGTCAGGGATAGACTAATTGAGGGAAATTTCTGAAGAATATTGTGAAAAATGAGTGGCAAAAAACGACATAAATTTGCTAATTATCATTATAAGAGATTCAATTTTTTGGTCATTAAGGAGCACAAAAAGTATAAAAATAAGCTTCGAAAAAATTACAAGATATGATCTCTAAAGTCTCAATTCCAACAAGTTAAAAAGGGTGGAATTTCCTTATTTCTAAATGGTTGATTATGAGATATTTCGATTTGTTTCTTATTTTTTTATTGAATTGAGTTATGTATATTTCGATACATCTAAATCGATACATCTAAAAGATCCCCAAAATAGTTTTTTTTATACTTGTTCCATATATGTCTGCTTTGACTCGAATGAATGTTCTGAAGAAACCTCAATTAAGTTATGTTATGGAAAAAGAGCATTCTTGCGTTTTTGCCCTCCTGCTGAGAAAGCATTCCGGCTCATTTCTTAAAATACTTCAATTGGTACACGCAAGAAATAGGCCAATTCAGCAGCTTTTTGTTCCATTTCCCGTGGAGTAAAATTCTCATCAGTACGAGTCAATGGAATGGCTCCCTGGCCTCTGATATCCATATAAAGGACACGACGAGCATAAATACCTTCTTTCACTTCTATTCTGACAGACTGAATATCTTTTATAAGAAATTGGAGGAAGACCCGACGATTTTTTCCAGGAAATCCCCAACGAAAGATACACACTATTCCGTCTTTTCTATCAAATCGATCATAACCACTACCTACATTCCACGAAATTGTGCACCATAAATAGGAGCTAATAAAAAGACCCGCGATTCCGTAGAAAGACATCACAATTCCTTGTGGAAAAAAAACTATTTCCTGAGATGGAAATAAAGATATCAAATTTCTACCAAGATAACTCGAGGTTCCAACCAACAAGAATCCTAATGAACCTAAAAAAAGGATAACAGCCCAGCAGAAATTACTTGTTTTTCGAGCCCCCGTTATAGGTTCTATCCATATATGTTCTGATCGACAACTCATACTTGATCCAGTTGATTTTTTTGGAATTGAGAGAATACCCCAAATGAATTTGACTTTAGTCCTTTTTTTTCCGAAGTAACTCGCATCAACTAGCACTAGTTTGATGTGATCCTTTAGGAGTAATTCATTAAATTCGTTAGATCTAAACTAATAACATACCCTTCGTACGATCTCACTAAAGATAGCCAAATAGATATAGATAGACCAACTTTACAGTTCAGCTATCCGTCAATTCGGGTCTATTTGAAAATAGCTAGAATCCATTGATCCCTATAGCATTTTCTGGAGACATAAGAGTTTTTCGGCGGAAACCGCTTATACCATATTTTGATTTTGCTAAATAGATATCTGTGTTATGATACAAGCGTCAGTTTTGAAAAAAAAAATAGATGAGATTTTGTGCCATCGGCTCTAAACAATCTTGTTTTTTTGAACATGAAGAAATAAAGAAGCCATTGCGATTGCCGGAAATACTAGGCCTACTAAAGGCACCAAAACAGAGGGAAAGTTAAGAGTTGTCATAGAATGGCTACCTCGATTTACTATTTGTACCTGTTATTATTATTTAATTTTATATTTATAATATAAAGATATCTTATTATATATAAAGATATCTTATTATAATTTGATAATTCTAAATTGGAATTATTATTATTACTTAATAGCTATTAAGTATAAATATAAGTATCTATCTAAGTGAGTATATAATGTAGTTTTTGATCTTTCTACATGAAAGATTTGAAAGGATATGGATGAGATATTATTTTCTTCATTTTTTGCTCTTGTCTTCGAATTTCATTTACTAAGCAAAAAGTTTCTTAAAAATTAATTAGATTCTATTTATATTTATAATTATATTGAATATATTGAAGGGTTTGTTAGAATCCCATCCATCAGGGATTCTTAGTCAAAATAGGATTATCGTAAGATATAAAAAAAATAAAAAATTCTATATTTTATAGATTTTCATTATATATGACGAGAAGAGTATATTTTTTTGATTTGCCTAATTTCACGAAAATAAGAATTTCATCTTTTATCTTGTTAATAGAGGCTTCTTGATCAATAATCAGGAATATAGAAAAAGGGGCGGATTTTCTGTGACTTTTGATTCTTTATATAATATAATTAGATCTTATGCCAACAAAGAAAACCCCATTCGTCTAATTTTAACTTGGATTCCGATAAACTAATTACTTGTTTGCTCAAAATAATTGAACTTAATGTTCTAATTTTGATTCAAAGGAAAGAAAGTGTGTAGTTGAAATAACTCACTCAGAACGCTTTTTAAAGGATTACGTGGTACGATTAGATCGAATAAGCCTTTCTGGAATAAATACTCGGCCGCTTGTGAACCCTCGGGTACTGTTTTATTCAATGTTTGTTCAATTACTCTTTTACCCGCAAAGGCAATGTAGGCATTGGGTTCGGCAATAATGATATCCCCCAACATACCAAAACTAGCTGTCACCCCACCGGTAGTAGGAGATGTAAGAATTGGTACATAGAATAACTTTTTATTTGATTGATAATCATATAAAGCAGAAGATATTTTAGCCATTTGCATCAAGCTCAAACTTCCTTCTTGCATGCGTGCCCCTCCGGAAGCACACACTATAATAAGAGGTAGAAATTCTTTAGTAGCGTATTCAATCAAACGGGTAATTTTCTCCCCGACTACGGATCCCATACTACCTCCCATAAACTGAAAATCCATAACCCCAATTGCTACGGTAATACCGTTTAGTTGCCCTCTGCCTGTTTGAACAGCCTCGGTTAATCCTGTATTTCTTTGATAAGAATCGATACGATTTTTATAAGGCTCCTCCTCCGAATGAAATTCAATGGGATCCAGAGAGACCATGTCTTCATCCATAGGCTCCCAAGTGCCCGGATCGATCAAAAGTTCGATTCTATCTGAACTACTCATTTTCAAATGATATCCACATTGTTCACAAAGATGCATCTTTGATTTAAAAAATTTCTTATAATTTAATCCATAACAATTTTCGCATTGAACCCACAAATGCCGGTATTGTTGAGTTACACCCATATGAGTAGAACTTTCTGGTATAGTTTGATCACTCGTTGTGATATCCTCGTTTTCACTACTATTTTCACCATTACTACAAATGGAACTAGAAATGTAATTGTTACTGGAATTATTGTTAGTGGAATTATTGTTACTGGAATTATTGTTACTGGAATTGTCATTACCACTTACAATGTAATTCTCAATACAGATTTGGGACTGAAGATAACTGTCAATGCAACTATTAATGTGATTATTCCAAGTATACTGAGTAT